CTTCAACAATCATTTAACCAAAACCAAGGAACTGTTCGTACGTTGTTGGGTATAAACAAAGAATGTCCATTTTTTCTAATTTTGTCATCATCCAATTGTTTTGGAATAGGTCTATTCACATCCAAGGGTGTAAAATATCACAAAGAATCAATTCAAAAAAATTCTCGAATTCTAATTAGGAATTCATTGGGTCCTTTAGGAACAGCCCTTCAAAGGGCGAATTTTTTTGAATTTTACCATTTAATAACTTATAATCAAATCTCGGTAACTAATTATTTGCAACTTGAAAATTTAAAACAAACCCTTCAACTACTTAAATTTCAATTTCCATATTATTTAATGGATGAAAATAGAAGAATTTATAACCCCGATCCATGCAGTAACATCATTTTGAATCCATTCAAATTGAATTGGTATTTTCTTCATTCTAATTCGAATTTTTGTGAAGAGACATCCACAAAAATTAATCTTGGACAATTTCTTTGTGAAAATGTATGTATAAAAAAAAATGGACCACACGTAAAATCAGGTCAAGTTATAATTGTTCAACTTGACTGCGTAGTAATAAGATTGGCTAAGCCCTATTTGGCTACTCCGGGAGCAACAGTTCATGGTCATTATGGGGAAATCATTTATGAGGGGGATACATTAGTAACATTTATATATGAAAAATCGAGGTCTGGTGACATAACACAAGGTCTTCCAAAAGTGGAACAAGTCTTAGAAGTTCGTTCGATTGATTCAATATCGATGAATCTAGAAAAGAGGATTGATGGTTGGAACGAACGTATAAGAAGAATTCTTGGAATTCCTTGGGGATTCCTGATTGGGGCTGAGCTAACTATAGCGCAAAGTCGTATCTCTTTAGTTAATAAAATCCAAAAGGTTTATCGATCCCAGGGGGTGCAGATACATAATAGGCATATAGAAATTATTGTACGCCAAATAACATCAAAAGTCTTGGTTTCAGAAGATGGAATGTCTAATGTTTTTTTGCCCGGAGAACTTATTGGATTGTTTCGGGCAGAACGAACGGGGCGCGCTTTGGAAGAATCAATATGTTACCGAGCTACCTTATTGGGAATAACGAGAGCATCTCTGAATACTCAAAGTTTTATATCCGAAGCGAGTTTTCAAGAAACTGCTCGAGTTTTAGCAAAAGCAGCTCTCCGGGGCCGTATCGATTGGTTGAAAGGACTAAAAGAAAACGTTGTTTTGGGGGGGATGATACCCGTTGGGACCGGATTCAAAGGATTCGTACACCGTTCAAGTCAACATAAGAGCATTCCCTTGAAAACAAAAAAAAAGAATCTATTCGAGGGAGAAATGAGAAATATTTTGTTTTACCACAGAGAATTATTTGATTTTTGTCTTTCAAAGAATTTTTGTGATAGATCAAAACAACAATGATTTATGGGGTTTAATAGAAGATATTCCTTCTTTTATATATTTGTTATGGTTATTTAATTTAGTATTTAGTAATAAAATAAAGAAATTAAAAAAGAACGAATAGAAAAGAATTAATAGTTAGTTTGGGTTGTATATCAATGGCCAATCCGCGGTAGAAAATAAAGTTCCGTTGGAACAATTTTTTATTTCAGAATACCTCATCTCTTTATTAAAAAAAGAGAAAGTGTGGGGAGAAATGACAAGAAGATATTGGAACATCAATTTGGAAGAGATGATGGAAGCGGGAGTTCATTTTGGTCACGGTACTCGTAAATGGAATCCTAGAATGTCACCTTATATCTCTGCAAAATCGAAAGGTATTCATATTATAAATCTTACTAGAACCGCTCGTTTTTTAGCGGAGGCTTGTGATTTAGTTTTTGATGCATCAAGTAGAGGAAAACAATTTTTAATTGTTGGGACAAAAAATAAAGCAGCTGATTCAGTAGCATGGGCTGCAATAAGGGCTCGCTGTCATTATGTTAATAAAAAGTGGCTTGGGGGTATGTTAACAAATTGGTCCACGACAGAAACAAGACTTCAAAAATTCAGGGATTTGAGAATGGAACAAAAGGCAGGAAGACTCGCCCGTCTTCCAAAGAGAGATGCAGCCGTGTTGAAGAGACAATTATCTCACTTGCAAACATATCTGGGCGGGATCAAATATATGACAGGATTACCGGATATTGTAATCATCGTTGATCAACAAGAAGAATATACGGCCCTTCGAGAATGTATTACTTTGGGAATTCCAACGATTTGTTTAATCGATACAAATTGTGACCCGGATCTTGCAGATATTTCGATTCCAGCAAATGATGACGCTATAGCTTCAATTCGATTAATTCTTACCAAATTAGTATTTTCAATTTGTGAAGGCCGCTCTAGCTATATAAGAAATCCTTGATTCATAATAAAATTCAAACTGGATTTCCTAAGCGCTATATCGATTACTATATCATATCCTGATTCTCAAAAACTAGTTAAAAAAACGAAAGAAAGGGGGATATGATATTATGTAATTAATAGGTATCTTAAATAAATAGAAAATAAAAGTAAACAAGTCGAGAAAGAGATGGTTGAATCAAAATAATTTTTTTTAAGTTCTATATTCTGTCAGAGGACAATATGAATGTTCTATCATATTCAATCAACCCACTAAAGGGATTATATAATATATCTGGTGTAGAAGTGGGTCAACATTTCTATTGGCAAATAGGGGGTTTCCAAATTCATGGCCAAGTACTTATAACTTCTTGGGTTGTAATTGTTATCTTATTAGGTTCAGCTGCCATAGCTGTTCGGAGTCCACAAACCATTCCGACTGGCGGTCAAAATTTCTTTGAATATGTCCTTGAATTCATTCGAGACGTGAGCAAAACTCAAATTGGAGAAGAATATCGCCCTTGGGTTCCCTTTATTGGGACTATGTTTTTATTTATTTTTGTTTCTAATTGGTCAGGGGCTCTTTTGCCTTGGAAAATTATACAGTTACCTCACGGGGAATTAGCTGCACCCACGAATGATATAAATACTACTGTTGCTTTAGCTTTACTCACGTCAGTAGCCTATTTCTATGCGGGTCTTACAAAAAAAGGATTAGGTTATTTTGGGAAATACATTCAACCAACTCCAATTCTTTTACCCATTAACATCTTAGAAGATTTCACAAAACCTCTATCACTTAGTTTTCGACTTTTCGGAAATATATTAGCGGATGAATTAGTAGTTGTTGTTCTTGTTTCTTTAGTACCTTTAGTGGTTCCTATACCCGTCATGTTTCTTGGATTATTTACAAGTGGTATTCAGGCTCTTATTTTTGCAACCTTAGCCGCAGCTTATATAGGCGAGTCCATGGAAGGTCATCATTGATTAGTCTTAAGACGACTCTATCTTTTAGTTTAGATCCAGGTAATATATGTGTATGTGTGTCTCAGGATACTCTATCAAGATAATCTATTTTATTTAGAGCATATAAACGTACAAATATGTACAGTTGAGAAGTGCAAAATAAAAAAAAGTGTTGGTTAATAGAGAGGGGGTGCCACAGGTATGTGGAATCTAATGACTATAAGTTAATTCTTGCGGATTAGATGGTTCGAAGAATGATTAGAAAATCCGATTGAATTAAAAATCAAATAGGCGGTTTACGTTATTGAAGAAATATATGTATATTTTATATTAGATATTGACAAGTTATATATGAACTAATATTTAATTTGCCTTATTTGAATTTCGATAGAGATACCAACCGAAGTCCTTCCCTTTCATTTATGATTGCAAATTGAATGAATAAACAAACAAAAAAAAAGCTCGAAGTAATGGTTAGAAAATGGAAAACTCAAGTTGTATTAATTCAGAAAGACTCAACAAATAGGAACTAAAAAAGATAAAATCTTTCTAATGATTCAATAATATTATTATTTCAATTTGGCGTTTTTAGTTATTTCGACTGGATGAATATTAGCAATGGAATAATTTAGTCATAATGCATTGGTTGATTGTATCATTAACCATTTCTTTTTTTGTGTGTGTGAGGAACTTATCATGAATCCACTGGTTTCTGCCGCTTCCGTTATTGCTGCTGGATTGGCTGTAGGGCTTGCTTCTATTGGACCTGGAGTTGGTCAAGGTACTGCTGCGGGACAAGCTGTAGAAGGTATTGCGAGACAGCCCGAAGCAGAGGGAAAAATACGAGGTACTTTATTACTTAGTTTAGCATTTATGGAAGCTTTAACGATTTATGGATTAGTTGTAGCATTAGCGCTTTTATTTGCAAATCCTTTTGTTTAATCTGAGAAAAGTAAAAGAAATATGAGAAATACATAACTTGGATTTGCAGGTTGCTTTTTCGCATTTATAGTCAAATATCGCTCCTACAAAATTACTTATTCGTTGAGAAAATAACCCACGGGAAGGACTTATTTGAGGATGAAGAATTAGTGTTACCCACTCGCTTTCTTCCTTCCTTCCCCTTCTTAGTTCCAAGGAGAACTGTTGTAACAAAGGAAGTATTTTGCAATTTCCAGGAAACTTAGTATAGTACCTAAATTAGTAATTCTATTCCAATGAGTTAAATATTATTCTTATTGGGAATCTCAATTAAAAAAAAAATTCTTTCTAAACTTTATTTATTTAGATTAGATAGAAGTAGCAAAGAAGTCAAATAATACAACGGTTTTTTTAGTTTATCTATAAGAGGAGATCATATGAAAAATGTAACCGATTCTTTCGTTTTCTTGGGTCACTGGCCATCCGCCGGGAGTTTCGGATTTAATACCGATATTTTAGCAACAAATCTAATAAATCTCAGTGTAGTCCTTGGTGTATTGATCTTTTTTGGAAAGGGAGTGTGTGCGGGTTGTTTATTTCAAGAATAAGTTGGATTCAACCAACTGTACCTCTTTTTTCTTTCTAATTAGGACGAAAGGTGCATGATTTCACGAATGACTTCTGAATCAATATATAGAATAAATAAAGAAATCATATGTAAGAACCTTAGCATTTCGTGATTTGTTGGTCAATATGCTTTGATTCTCTACTAACCAATA